TTACTATTCATTCAGAACACTATCCGTTTTTACTAGGCAACTTCCCGAAATTCAAGAAAGGACTGAAATTGATATTGAAATTGATCAAAATGAAATTGATCAAAGTAATAGTGAAATTGATAAAGAAAAAGAAGAAGAAGATCTTTCTACCTACTTATCTTTTTTCTGAAAAAGAGAAGAATTCGTACAAAATCGATGAAACAGAGGATAAAAAAATCTTCGAATTTGAAAAACCTCTTGTAAGCACTCTTTTCGATTATAAATGGCAGAATCGCCCATTGCGATATATAATAAATTCTCGATTTTCAAATATTGAAAGAACGGAAATTTCACAATTTTTTTTTCATACATGTCAAAGTGACGGAAAAGAAAGAATATCTTTTACGTATCCTCCTAGTTTGTCAACTTTTTTTGAAATGATAGAAACAAAAATGTCTCTCTTCACAATAGAAAAAATCTCCTATGAAGAATTGTCCAATTATTGGAGCTCCGCTAATGAAGAAAAAAGAAAGAAACTCAGCAATGAATTTATAAATAGGATCGCAGTTCTAGATAAGAAAGCTCTAGATAAGAAATTTATTCCTCTGGATATACTGGAAAAACGAATTAAATTGTGTAATGATGAGACTAAAACAAAATATTTACCTAAAATATATGATCCTTTCTTGAACGTACACTATCGTGGACGAATCAAAAAAAGTTTTTTACCGTCAATCAAAAATAAAACTTACGCAAAAAATGACATTTGGATAAATAAGATTCATGATATTCTTCTGAATATTAAGAGTGATTATACAGAATTTGAACAGAAAATCGATACATTTGATAGAAAATCATTATTAACTCAAATTAGTTCTTTTTTGAATTTAATCAGTAAATTTTCTGGAAAATCAGTATCAAGTTTGAATTTTGAAATACTTTATTTATCTACAGAACATAAACAAGATTCAACAACAATAAAAAGAAAATTATTATTCGACGCGTTCGACGCGATTAGAACTGATCTGAACGATGATAAAACAATTGTAAATACAAAAAAATGTATTGGAATAAAAGAAATCCGTAAAAAAATTCCTCGATGGACACACAAAATTTTCGACGAATTAGAACAACTGCTGAGAGAACGAGAGGATGATAAGATTCTTTCCCGATTTTTCAGATATATGTTGGTTTTTTCGGGTAACTTATTTTACCAGAATTACGATGATACTTTGGATACTCCTAATACTGCTGACCAAAATAAAGAGCAATTTTATTTAAAACGTTATTTTGAACTACCGGATTTTCGGCGAGACATAATCAAAGGATCTATACGCGCTCTAAGGCGTAAAACAGTTACTTTTAAATTCTTTCAAGCAAGTCTGAATTCGCCTTTGTTTTTGGACCAATTTGATATCATCTCGTTGTTTGATATTTTGGAGCAGCCAACGAAAATATTTCTTATATTCAAAGATTGGATGCGGAAACTGAGAGAATTCCGAATTTTGGATTATACAGAAGAAAAGACAAAAGAAAGTGAGAAAAAAAAAAAAGAGGAGGAGCGCAAAAGAGACGAAAAAGACGAAAAAAGACGTATGGAAAGACGCATGCAAATAGCAGAAGCCTGGGATGAATTTCCACACGGTCACATAATAAGAGGTTTTATATTAATAACGCACTGCATTCTTAGAAAATATATTATATTCCCTTCGTTGATAATAACTAAAAATATTGTTCGTATACTATTATTTCAATCTCCCGAATGGTCAGAGGATTTCCAGGATTGGAAAAAAGAAAGGTATATGAAATGCACCTATGATGGCGTTCCATTCTCCGAAAGAGCATTCGATTTTCCAGAAGAATGGCTAGAGGAGGGTATTCAGATAAAGATCGCATTTCCTTTTCGTCTGAAACCTTGGCACAAATCTACGTTACGATCCACTGAAAGGGAAAAGGATCCAATGAAAAAAATGGTGAAAAAGGAAAAGGATTTTTATTTTTTAACCATTTTTGGAACGGAAGTAGAATTACCCTTTGCTTCGGTTCCTCGAAATCGAAGTCCATTTTTATTTTTGGATCCTGTTTTTAAAGAACTCAAAAAAAAAATGCAAAAATTCAAAAAAAAAATGCAAAAATGGAAAAAGAATCGTTTTCTAATTCGAAAAGTTTCAAAAAGAACAAAATGGATCATCAAAAGTATTCTATTTGTAAAAAAAAAAATATTCAAAGAAAAAGAAATATATGAATTGAGTAAAAGCCAAAAAGATTCAACAATCAATAAAAATAATCCACTGATTTACGAAAAAGAAATATATGAATTGAGTAAAAGCCAAAACGATTCAACAATCAATAAAAATAATCCACTGATTTATGAATCATCCATTCCAATTCAATCTATTAATTGGACAAATTGTTCATTGACAGAAAAAAAAATAAAAGATCGGAATGATAAAACAAAAACAATACTAAAGCAAATAGAAAAAGAGATAAATATTATTAGTTCGAACAAAACAACTTATGATGCTAAAAGATTATTACAAAAAAATATTTTGCAGATATTACAAAGAAGAAATATTCGATTAGCTCGTAAATTGTATTCTTTTTTTCAATTTTTCATAAAAAGGTTATACAGAAATATCTTTCTATGTATTATTAGTACTCGTAGGATCAATATACTTCTTGAATCAAAAAAAAAAATTATAAATAAATCAATTTACAATAATGAAGCAAATACAGAAATAACCGATAAAACAAATCAAAGTATAATTTACTCTATTTCAACTATAAAAAAGATTTCAACTATCAAAAATTCAACTTATAATATTAGGAATACGAATTCACAGAATTCTTGTGATGTATCCTGTTTGTCACAGGCATATGTATTTTATAAATTATCACAAATCCAAGTTTTTAACATATATAAATCTAAGTTAAAATCGATTTTTGAATATCCTAGAAGATCTTTTTTTCTTAAAAATGAAATAAAGGATTATTTTTTCGGAATACAAGGAATATTTCATTCCAAATTAAGACATAAGAACCCTCACAATTCTGTAATGAATCAATGGACAAATTGGTTAAAGGGTCATTCTAAATATGATTTATCTGAGAGAAGATGGTCTAGATTAGTACCACAAAAATGGAGAAATAAAATCAATGAACATTGTATAGCTCAAAATAAAGATTTAACCAAATGTGATTCATATGAAAAACCCCGATTAATTCTTTACAAAAAAGAAAAAGTAGACTCATTAAAATTAAAAAATAAATTAAAAAAACAATATGGATATGGTCTTTTATCATATAAATCTATTTATTTTGCAGATAAGAAAGACTCATATATTTATGTATATAGATCACCATTCCAAACAAATAAAAAAAAAGCTATTTCTTATAATTATAACAGGCATAAACAAAAAGTCGTCGACATAACCCGTGATATCTCTATCAAGAATTATCTAGTAGAAGATGATTTTCTAGATATGAAAAAAAATCTGAATAGAAATTTTCTGGATAGAAAGTTTTTTGAGTCGAAAATTCTGATCCAAGCAGATAAAAAAAAAGCTATTTCTTATAATTATAACATGCATAAACAAAAAATTTCTTATAATTATAACATGCATAAACAAAAAGCCGCCGACATAACTGGAGATATTTCTATCAAGAATTATCTAGTAGAAGATGATTTTCTAGATATGGAAAAAAATCTGAATAAAAGTTTTCTGGATAGAAAATTTTTTGAGTGGACAATTCTGACGTTTTATATTAGAAATAAGGTTGATTTTGAAGCCTGGATCGATACCGATTCCGATTATTCTTTTAGGATTCATAAAGAAATCAACTCATCCAACCAAAACAAAACTTTTTTTGATTGGATGGGAATGAATGTAGAAATACCAAATCGTTCCATATCGAAGCTGGAATTTTGGTTCTTTTCAAAATTTGTGAAATTTTATAATGCATATACGAGTAACCCGTGGATCATACCAATCAAATTACTTTTTTTCAATAAAAACATTAGTGGTCGAGTAGATCTTGAATCATATCTCTCAAACAAATATATTGAAGAAGATTATGCAGGATCGGACAGGAAAAAGGGTATGAGTATAGAAGAGATAAAAAAATACCAAAAAGAGATAGCAAACAATATAGCATTAGAACTTCCTTTCTGGCTAAGAAATTATTTGGTTTTGCAATTGAACTTGCATCATGATTCTTTAAATCAAAGACTAATGAATTATATCGATGTATATTCTATGCTAATTAGACTTAGAATGAGAAATGTAAAAGAAATTGCCATAGGCTCTATTCAAAGAGGAGAACTAAGTCTAGATATTATGATGATTGAGAATCATAAGCATTTAACTTTATTGAGTAACAAAGCAATGTTGATTATCGAACCAGTTTTTCTTTCTAGAAAAAACAAAAACGATGAACAATTTATTATGTATCAAACCTTAGTCCTTTCATTACTTCATAAGAATACGCATCAAATTGATGAAATATATCGAACTAATCAAAGAGAACGAGAAAAAAGTGATGTTGATAAGAAGAATTTTTCGAAATACATTACAAGAAAAAGAACAAGATTGCAAAAGATGATTGAAATTAACCAAAAAAATCATTATGATTTGCTTGTTGCTGAAAATATTTTATCCACTAGACGTCGTAGAGAATTGAGAATTCGAATTTGTTTCAATCCTAGGAATACAAATAGTGTGCATAGAAACACAGCATCTTACAATGAGAATAAAGTGAATAATTACTGTCAAGTTTTGGCTAAAAATATTAAAGATCTTAATAGAAATAGACAAATACTAATTAATTTAATTAATTTAAAATTCTTTCTCCGGATAGATTATCTATTCGAAAATTTAGCTTGTATGAATCGCTTTAATTTAAAATTCTTTCTCTGGCCAAATTATCGATTAGAAGATTTAGCTTGTATGAATCGCTATTGGTTTAATACCAATAATGGAAGCCGCTTCAGTATACTAAGGATACATATGTATCCGCGATTGAAAATTCGTTAATCTACATTTGTGAATTTCTTCTATTTACCGTTAAATATCTGGTATGCGAAGACAAATGGATACACACATAGATGCATACACGTATTGTGTTAACTTCTATTCTGAGACATGATATTAATTTAATGACGTATCCGTTAGATCAAATCAAAAAATGAATCAACAAAATCGAATCGTCTTATTTTTATTTTAAGTCTACAATTTTTTTGAATGCATAAATATAGTATTTTTGTATACCTATTTCAATTGGATCGATTAATAAAAATTAATTATATTTGAAAAAAAAAAATCAGAAATTCTTAAAGAAATTAAGATTATTTTATATAGCAAATTAAAAAATAGCAAATTAAAAATTAGTGTTATTACTATTACCGATCCATAAAAATATCTATAAAAATAAAAAGGGGGGACTTTTTTTATGGTAAAAAATTCATTTATACCAGTTATTTCACAAGAAAAACAAGAAAAAAACTCAGGATCGGTTGAATTTCAAGTATTCAATTTCACCAATAAGATACGCAAGCTTACTTCACATTTGGAATTGCACCGAAAAGACTATTTATCTCAAAGAGCTTTACGTAAAATTATGGGAAAACGGCAACGACTACTATCTTATTTGTCAAAGAAAAATTTAATACGTGCTCAAAAATTAATAAATCAGTTGAATATTAGGAAGTCACAAATTCGTTAATTTGAAGAGTCATTTAGAATTATTCGATTTATTAAATCTTGAATTTTGATGAATTTTTTTTGTTTTAAGCAATTCATGAAAGACTGAATCGAGGAAAAACCTATGAATGTGCCAGCTAGAAGAAAAGACCTCATGATAGTTAATATGGGCCCTCACCACCCATCAATGCATGGTGTTCTTCGACTTATAGTTACTCTGGATGGTGAAGATGTTATTGATTGTGAACCAATATTGGGTTATTTACATAGAGGGATGGAAAAAATTGCGGAAAATCGAACAATTATACAATATCTGCCTTATGTAACACGTTGGGATTATTTAGCTACTATGTTTACAGAAGCAATAACCGTAAACGGACCGGAACAGTTGGGAAATATTCAAGTACCTAAAAGAGCCAGCTATATCCGAGTAATTATGTTAGAGTTGAGTCGTATAGCTTCTCACCTACTATGGCTGGGACCTTTTATGGCCGATATTGGTGCACAAACTCCTTTCTTCTATATTTTCAGAGAAAGAGAATTAATATATGATCTATTCGAAGCTGCGACAGGTATGAGAATGATGCACAATTTTTTTCGTATCGGAGGAGTAGCGGCTGATCTACCTTATGGTTGGATAGATAAATGCCTGGATTTCTGCGATTATTTTTTTACAGGGGTTGTTGAATATCAAAAACTTATTACGCGAAATCCTATTTTTTTAGAACGGGTTGAGGGAGTAGGCATTGTTGGTGGAGAGGAAGTAATAAATTGGGGTTTATCAGGACCAATGCTTCGGGCTTCCGGAATAAAATGGGATCTACGTAAAGTTGATAATTATGAGTGTTACGAAGAATTTGATTGGGAAGTTCAATGGCAAAAAGAAGGAGATTCATTAGCTCGTTATTTAGTTCGAATTGGTGAAATGATGGAATCTATAAAAATTATTCAACAAGCTCTGGAAGGAATTCCGGGCGGACCATATGAGAATTTAGAAATCCGCTGCTTTGATAGAGAAAAGGAGCCAGAATGGAATGATTTTGACTATCGATTCATTAGTAAAAAACCGTCTCCGACTTTTGAATTGCCGAAACAAGAACTTTATGTAAGAGTTGAAGCCCCAAAGGGAGAATTAGGAATTTTTTTAATGGGGGATCAGAATAGTTTTCCTTGGAGATGGAAAATTCGCCCCCCGGGTTTTATCAATTTGCAAATTCTTCCTCAATTAGTTAAAAGAATGAAATTGGCCGATATTATGACAATATTAGGTAGCATAGATATCATTATGGGAGAAGTTGATCGTTGAAATGATAATTGAAACAACAGAAATACAAGATATCAATTCTTTTTCCAGATTGGAATCTTTAAAAGAAGTCTATGGAATTCTATGGATACTGGCCCCTATTTTGATTCTCGTATTGGGAATCACAATAAGTGTACTAGCAATTGTATGGTTAGAAAGAGAAATATCTGCAGGAATACAACAGCGTATTGGACCTGAATATGCTGGTCCTTTGGGAGTTCTTCAAGCTTTAGCAGATGGAACAAAACTACTTTTCAAAGAGAATCTTATTCCACCTAGGGGAGATATTCGTTTATTCACTATCGGACCATCCATATCAGTTATATCAATTCTAATAAGTTATTCAGTAATTCCTTTTGGCTATAACTTTGTTTTAGCGGATCTCAATATCGGTGTTTTTTTATGGATTGCTATTTCGAGTATTGCTCCCATTGGACTTCTTATGTCAGGATATGGGTCAAATAATAAATATTCCTTTTTGGGTGGTCTACGAGCTGCTGCTCAATCGATTAGTTATGAAATACCATTAACTTTATGTGTGTTATCAATATCTCTACGTGCGATTCGTTAAGACAGAAACTTTTCTTTCCATGCTATGTTCCTTTCTTTATAAGTTTATAAGACTTTATAGGAAAGGGGTAGAATAAAATTGAGTAGATATCCTCATTTTTATTATTATTGTTATTCGCAATTCGGATTGAAGAAGTAAATCAGATAGTTATATATGAGTGAAATAAAACAGCTTCTATTTCTTATGTAAATTTAGATTTTAAAATAATAGAATTTTATACTATATATAATATATATAGTTATAATATATATATAGTGGAATGCTTTGAATTTGCAGTAAAAATATTGAGTCTCATTTTCTATGTATAAGAATTAAGTGAAAAAAAAACTTATAAGCAGAAGCATCTGTTTATCCCAAGATTGAGTGGTTAGTCATCCTCTGTCTTGAAGCGGACTCAAAAGACCAACCTTATTGAGTTTTCACTACCGTTTGTATGAATTCTCATACATGTATTAACATAAATAAGGGAGGTTAATAAAAAAATGAGTGGATGGTTAGAAACACCAAGATACACAAAGGATTAGTAATGCGGATTATTTAAATTATCCAAAAGAGCATTTCCGCATAATAAAAAAAGAATACTAATTGGGGCTTTAAATTGGTAGAAAAAATTAAGCAGTACTCTCCACAATTCCGATCCAGAGTATGCTCCTATCCACTGATTAAATAAATAACTATCAGTAACGAAATAATCCTTTAATTTTTTTAAATCCCCCTTTGCCCCCAAAAAAGAAGAAAAGGAAGAGTAGGAACGAAAAAAAAAACAAAAAAAAAGAGTGATCCTTTTTTATTTTATTTTTTCTTTCTTATATCCATACTCATGGAGATCGAATTCATGTCATAATTCAGAAACTAATGTCTAATTATTTTTCGTAATTGAAAACGATGGGGGTTATTGATAATACTAAAAGAGTATTTTATTGAAGAATTAAGTTATGTATTACTCAGCAAATTCAAATTTGGATTTTTAAGGGATGAGATCAATTCAGAAGTACTTTTTGTATCTTTTATTAAAATTAAATATTAAAATGAAAATGGACTTCTCTTTATTATTTAATTATTTATTAGATTATTAGAACAGACAGAATTCAATTGGTCTAATTCAGTACCATCCTATCGATTTTAATCTTCTCTATCTTAGCGATATATCAAGAGATAAATAATCGGAATGGTCCTTAGATTTATTTAAGGCTTTCGAGGAGCCGTATGCGGTGAAAATCTCATGTACGGTTCTGTAATAGCGATGGTAACAGTAATGTTATCATCGACTAGGATTATCTAACAGTTTAAGTACGGTTGATATAGTTGATGCGCAATCAAAATATGGTTTTTGGGGATGGAATTTGTGGCGTCAACCTATAGGTTTCATTGTTTTTTTAATTTCTTCCCTAGCGGAATGTGAAAGATTACCTTTTGATTTACCAGAAGCAGAAGAGGAATTAGTAGCAGGTTATCAAACCGAATATTCGGGTATAAAATTTGGTTTATTTTATGTTGCTTCCTATTTAAACCTATTAATTTCTTCATTATTTGTAACAGTTCTTTACTTGGGCGGTTGGAATATCTCTATTCCGTATATGTTTGTTTATGAGCTTTTTGAAATAAATAAAACATATGGAGTTTTTGGAACTACAATTGGTATCTTTATTACACTAGCTAAAACTTATTTGTTCTTGTTCGTTTCTATCACAACAAGGTGGACTTTGCCTAGGCTAAGAATGGACCAATTATTAAATCTTGGATGGAAGTTTCTTTTACCTATTTCTCTCGGTAATATATTATTAACAACTTCGTTTCAACTGTTTTCACTGTAAAAGATTGATCTTCTATATTCATAACTTGTCTCAAACAAGAGAAAGAAACAAAAAAAAAAATATTTATAGATATTCACGATATGTTCCTTATGGTAACTGGGTTCATGAATTATGGTCAACAAACAATCCGAGCTGCAAGGTACATTGGTCAAAGTTTCATGATTACCCTATCCCACGCAAATCGTTTACCTGTGACTATTCAATATCCTTATGAAAAATCAATTACATCAGAACGTTTCCGCGGTCGAATCCATTTTGAATTTGATAAATGCATTGCTTGTGAAGTATGTGTTCGTGTATGTCCTATAGATCTACCCGTTGTTGATTGGAAACTGGAAACTGATATTCGAAAGAAACGATTGCTTAATTACAGTATTGATTTCGGAATCTGTATATTTTGTGGTAACTGTGTTGAGTATTGTCCGACAAATTGTTTATCAATGACTGAAGAATATGAACTTTCGACTTATGATCGTCACGAATTGAATTATAATCAAATTGCTTTGGGCCGTTTACCAATGTCGGTAATTGATGATTATACAATTCGAACAATTCAAATAAAATAAAATTAATTTATATTAGAATTATATTATAATAAAAAATTTTATTACAAATAACAAAATCATATAAATCATATTCTATATATCAGTATATCATTATATATATAATATATATAATTATTAGTATATAATTATATTAGTATATAATTATTAGAATAAATAAAATATTAGAAAAAGTAGAAATATACTAAAATATATATATATACAAATATATAATATAGTCTAGTTTTAGTATAGTTTCAAACTACTCTTTCGTATAAAGAATGGAATGATATTGGTCCTATAACTGTACCTCTATCAATTCACACTCCTTACGATTGAATTTAATTCAATGCGGAGAAAAATTTAGTATATAAAATTTTTTCCTGGTCGTATCAATAAAGTCATGAAATTTGGGTTTATTTATCTCTTATTTTACATATAATATTTTACATATTATGGATTTGCCGGAACCGCTACACGATTTTCTTTTAGTCTTTCTGGGATCAGGTCTTGTATTAGGAAGTCTAGGAGTAGTATTACTTACCAACCCAATTTTTTCTGCCTTTTCCTTGGGACTGGTTCTTGTTTGTATATCTTTCTTCTATATTTTATTAAACTCCCATTTTGTAGCTGCATCACAGCTACTTATTTACGTGGGAGCTATAAACGTTTTAATCATATTCGCTGTTATGTTCATGAATGGTTCAGAATATTACCAAGATTTTCATCTTTGGACCGTTGGGGATGGAATTACTTTGATGGTTTGTACAAGTATTTTTGTTTCACTAATAACTACTATTCCAGATATATCATGGTACGGGATTATTTGGACTACAAGACCAAATCAGATTATAGAGCAAGATTTGATAAGTAATAGTCAACAAATTGGAATTCATTTATCAACAGATTTTTTTCTTCCATTTGAACTCATTTCAATAATTCTTTTAGCTGCTTTGATAGGTGCAATTGTCGTGGCTCGCCAGTAAGAAATCTTTAGAACTAATAATTAGAACTAATAATATAAATCCAAATTCAATTTTGTTCTATTTTATCACATTTATTTCGGTTGAATTCTATGTGAACGTCAAAGAATGTTTATAAAGAGTGTTTATGTAGAAATTTTTTTTTTTGGATTTCTTACCAATATATTCTTTTAGTTCAGATCAATTGAATCCATTGAATTGTTGTTCATATTGAAATTAATCGAAATTGATAAGGAGTTGGTCAATGATGCTCGAACATGTACTTGTTTTGAGTGCCTATTTATTTTCTATCGGTATCTATGGATTGATCACGAGCCGAAATATGGTTAGGGCCCTTATGTGTCTTGAACTTATATTGAATGCAGTTAATATAAATCTCGTAACTTTTTCTGATTTTTTTGATAGTCGCCAATTAAAAGGAAATATTTTTTCAATTTTTGTTATAGCTATTGCAGCCGCTGAAGCAGCTATCGGACCTGCTATTGTTTCCTCAATTTATCGTAACAGAAAATCAACTCGTATCAACCAATCCAATTTGTTGAATAAATAAAATAGTATTAATCATAATTAATCATAAAAACTAGAATTTAGATCATATATGCTACACAACTTATGATCATGTTTGCGAAAACGTAAGAAATCAAAGTATCTTAGCCCTCTTGTCTTCTTATGAATTGATCCAGCAGTCGATTTTGATTAGCAAAATTTTGATAAATCATTGATTCATCTGGTGTCTAAATATATGATTCATTTACGAGTTTACTAGATCGAAAATTAAAAATTTCTGATGTTCAAAAATTACTATAGATCCAATGTCACATTCAGTAAAGATTTATGATACATGTATAGGATGTACTCAATGTGTCCGAGCCTGCCCCACAGATGTATTAGAAATGATACCTTGGGACGGATGTAAAGCTAAGCAAATTGCTTCTGCCCCAAGAACAGAGGACTGTGTTGGTTGTAAGAGGTGTGAATCTGCCTGTCCGACGGATTTCTTAAGTGTTCGAGTTTATTTATGGCATGAAACAACTCGAAGCATGGGTCTAGCTTATTGATACATTTCAAAAAACACCACACGAATACATTTTTTTTACTGGCAAAAACCCGCGCTCAAAATAGAAATTTCTTTGAGCGCGGGTTTTTCTGGCCCATTCTGGCCCAAGTGTATCTTATTTTTATCACGAATTATTTTCCTTGGTTAACAATAATTATAGTTTTGCCAATAGCCGGGGGTTCCTTAATCTTCTTATTTCCTCATAGAGGAAATAAGGTAATTCGTTGGTATACTATTTGTATATGCTTAATAGATCTACTTCTAACAACCTATGCATTTTGTTATCATTTCCAATTGGATGATCCATTAATCCAACTGACGGAGAATTATAAATGGATTCATTTTTTTGATTTTTACTGGAGATTCGGAATAGATGGACTCTCTATAGGACCTATTTTACTGACGGGATTTATTACCAGTTTAGCTACTTTAGCAGCTCAGCCGGTTACTCGGGAATCCCGATTATTCCATTTCCTGATGTTAGCAATGTATAGCGGTCAAATAGGACCATTTTCTTCTCAAGATATTTTACTTTTTTTCATCATGTGGGAATTCGAATTAATTCCCGTTTATCTACTTTTATCCATGTGGGGGGGAAAGAAACGTTTATATTCAGCTACCAAGTTTATTTTGTACACTGCGGGAAGTTCTATTTTTTTATTAATGGGAATTCTAAGTATCGGTTTATATGGTTCTAATGAACCAACATTAAATTTTGAAACATTAACTAATCAATCGTATCCTGTGGCGCTGGAAATAATATTCTATATGGGATTTCTTATTGCTTTTGCTGTCAAATTGCCAATTATACCCTTACATACATGGTTACCAGACACCCACGGAGAAGCACATTACAGTACTTGTATGCTTTTGGCCGGAATCTTATTAAAAATGGGAGCGTATGGATTAGTTCGAATTAATATGGAATTATTACCCCATGCTCATTCTATATTTTCCCCTTGGTTAATTATATTAGGTTCAATTCAAATAATCTATGCAGCTTCAACATCTCTTGGTCAACGTAATTTAAAAAAAAGAATCGCCTATTCCTCGGTATCTCATATGGGTTTCATAATTATAGGAATTGGTTCTATAAACGATACGGGGCTCAACGGGGCCATTTTACAAATAATCTCTCATGGATTTATTGGCGCCGCGCTTTTTTTCTTGGTGGGAACTACTTATGATAGATTACGTCTTCTTTATCTTGACGAAATGGGCGGAATGGCTATCCCAATGCCAAAAATATTTACGGTTTTCACTATCTTATCGATGGCTTCTCTTGCATTGCCGGGTATGAGCGGTTTTGTTGCAGAATTGATAGTTTTTTTGGGAATAATTACCAGCCCAAAATATTTTTTAATGATAAAAATACTAATTACTTTTGTAATAGCAATTGGAATGATATTAACTCCTATTTATTCATTATCTATGTTACGACAAATGTTCTATGGATACAACCTTTTTAATACACTAAACTCTCATTTTTTTGATTCTGGACCGCGAGAGTTATTTATTTCGATTTCTATCCTTATACCTGTAATAGGTATTGGTATTTATCCGGATTTCATTTTTTCATTTTCAGTTGACAAGGTTGAAGCTATTCTATCTAATTTTTTATAGATAGTTTTCGTGAATAAAACCGAAAAATCAAAAAGAGAAATAAATCCTGAGCTAAGTATAATCAAAAAAAAAATTTTCCGTTGGATTAACAAAAAATGAATTTGAATTGTAATCGAATATATTTGTTGTTTGTGAGAACCCCTTGAATCACTACATTACTTGATTTAAAGGGTTCTCGACGTTTTATGGGAAGTTTTCTTATATATAATTATATATTTATATATAATTATATATATAGGCTTACTATTACTATATTTGTATTTGTCAGGTCCTTTACTTACTTTAATTCAATTAGATGTAAATGAACCATAACTGTGTAGTCCTATTCCTAATAAATTGATTCCAAAATAACATATCCAAATTATAAGAAAGCCCATAGAGGCCACTATTGAAGAATTTATACTTTTCCATTTTTTAGTTTTTCGAATATGTAAATAAATTGCGAATATGGTCCAAGTAATAAATGCCCAAGTTTCCTTTGGATCCCAATTCCAATATGATCCCCATGCCTCATTAGCCCATACTGCTCCCGAAAGAATACCTATCGTTAAAAAGATAAAACCTAGACTAATAATACGATAACTCCAACGATCCAATTGTTGAATAAATTGAGACTTGTAATAATTTATAGAAGAAAAAAAAGAAGTTTTTCGTAAAACATTATTTCTTTCATTCATGTATTTGATCTCAGCAAAAGAAAATGATTCATTTAAAAAATAGAAATTTTTGCTTTTATCAAAAATCCTTATGATTTCTCGAAATGTAATCACTAAAATAGCTACGGATAATAATGATCCACATAAAAGAGCTGCATAACCCAATATCATCATACTTACATGCATCATTAACCAATGGGATTGTAGAGCGGGTACTAATATTGTCGATTGATGCATTTCGGTTAAAAGACCCGAAGTAGCAAAACCTTGGGTAAAAATAACACTTGGTGCTATTATTGTACTTAAATGGTTTTTATGCTTTTTAAAATACGGAACCATATGAAAAATGGAAAAACTCCATGAAAGAAATATTAATGATTCATATAAATCACTAAATGGTAAATGGCCCGAAAAAATCCAACGAGTAACTAACAATCCTGTTATACAGAAAAAAGTTATTATCATGCCTTTTTCGGACGAATCATATAATCCTACGATTTCATTGACTAATAAGGTTATTAAGTGAATTGAAATTACAATTGATACGACCGAAAACGATATATGAGTTAATATATGCTCTAAAGTTGAAAATATCATAAAAAAAGGTCTGAATACTAGGAATATAAATCGGGAATTGAATTCATTATGGGACTTACTCTTTTAGAAGATAAGATGCCATGCCGCCACTCGGACTCGAACCGAGATGCTCTAGCACTGCTTCCTAAGAGCAGCGTGTCTACCAATTTCACCATAGCGGCTTACTCAAAATCATAATAACTGATTTTTAGTCAATCGTCGAGATTGAAAGAGTCAATTCAAATGTAATATTTGTTTAGTAATTAGTAAACATTAAAGAATTGAAAGAATTTTTTTTTTTTTATATTTAATTTTTAATTTATATATTAACTTATATATTAATATTCTATTTTATATTAATATTCTAATAATAAATAATATAATAATAATATTAAAATAATAATTAAAATAATAGATAATAAGATATTTACAATTTTATTAAATAATAAAATTAAATATTTAATAAATAATTAAAATAAATAATTATATTATATAATATTTATTTATATAGTTTATTTATATATATTTATATATATAATATATATATATATATATTTTAATATAATATATATATTTTATATTTATTTTATTTTTTATTTTTATTATATTTAGTTTTATAAATATATATTTATTTTTTTTATGATTTTTTTATTAATTATAATTAATTATAAATAATTAATTATAAATATAAATTCTAAATATATATATATAAATTCTATTCTATAGAAATTCTATTCTTTTAGAGAATTTATATATATATTTAGATATTTTGTTTTGAATTTATAAATATAAAAAGAAAAAAACGAAATAAAAAAAGAATAATAAACGAGATACGTTAGAATATTCTTTAAATCCAGCTAATTCAGATTATTCAAACGTTTCTATTTTTTTTGTTGCACAAAAAAACTTTTAGAGTTCATCGTAGAAAGAGATTGCGCTAATGAAAAAGCTTTCAATGCTGCCCAATATCCCTTCTTTTTCCAAAAAGTTTTCCTAATGTTTTTTTTGGATATAGAAGTGCGCTTTTTTGGAATTGCCATTCAAAAATTATAATAGTTTTCTCATTGCTATAGTTGGATGTGATGTGAAAGACATTTAAAATAACAACGAATTGTTCTTTAATTAGCCAAATATCTATCTATATCTATATAAGATATTTTAATTAATACCCCCATAAAAATGTGGATATGTAAAAAAAAACATAATCTTTTTTCTTTTTTGTTCCTAGCAATTTTGTATGTAATTGGTACAAAAAAAAATAGCACTCTCCGTTTATGTCTCTGTCTATTTTCCCAATACTCCAGTTCTATTTATATTATACATGGAAAAAAATACATCTAAAAAGTTTAATTAAAAAACCCAACTTTTATTCTACTTAATTTTAATTGGTCGTTAATCTAATCTAGTTAAGAATACATGATTTTTCATCTATTTTCATTCTCTTTTTCTATGTTTTCGATCTAAAGTAAAACAAAACATTGAATATCATAACTTTTTTTTTTTCAAACTTTTCCAAACATATATATGTTTTTATTATAATATATATCTTTTTATTTTATTGTAATGTAAAATAATCAATTAGTTTAAAAATGAACTAATGTTTCTGAATAAACAAACTAAAAAAATTCTTATTTTATTGGGTGATGTCATAGGGATTGTTTTTTATGATTCATATCAAAATAAACTAATGTTCTTAATTTTGGTGTAATTTTTTATACTTACTCTAAAGATATAGATATAAATAGATATAAATTTTTGTATAATTGTATAAAAAAATTCAATTTTTGATTTTTTTTATTTTATTAAATAAAATTTTATTTAAAAATAGTAATTGCTATTAAGAAAAATAATAATAAAGTATATTTTTCAAATTTTCTTATTGGCCTATTTTGACTTTGTACTTTGCAATATTGGAAGTATTCCTCAAAGATTCAGAATAATTAATAATAGATAATTCTAGTTATATGTTCACTTTTTTTATTAACTGAACCCTTTCAAAAGAGATAAAACCGGCGAATAAGAAAAAAAAAACTCATTAAGAATACAAATATTTTTTATTCTTTATTTTATTTTTGTATGGAATATACACATCAATCTTCATGGATCCTACCTTTCATTCCACTTCCAGTTCCTATGTTAATAGGGGTAGGACTTCTACTTTTTCCCACGGCAACAAAAAATCTTCGTCGTATGTGGGCTTTTCCTAGTATTTTATTGTTAAGTATAGTTATGGTTTTTTCTGTCGATCTGTCCATTCATCAAATCAACAACAGTTCTATCTATCAATATGTATGGTCTTGGACTATAAATAATAATTTTTCTTTAGAGTTTGGTTACTTGATCGATTCACTTACCTCTATTCTATTAATATTAATCACTACTGTTGGCATTCTGGTTCTTATTTATAGTGATAATTATATGTCTCATGATCAAGGATATTTGAGATTTTTTGCTTATATTAGTTTTTTTAATACTTCAATGTTGGGATTAGTTACTAGTTCTAATTTGATACAAATTTACATTTTTTGGGAATTGGTTGGAATGTGTTCTTATTTATTAATCGGTTTTTGGTTCACACGTCCTACTGCGGCAAATGCTTGTCAAAAAGCCTTTGTAACTAATCGTGTAGGGGATTTTGGTTTATTATTAGGAATTTTAGGTTTTTATTGGATAACGGGTAGTTTGGAATTTCGGGAT